CAAAGAATAGTTTAGTTTAGAATCCTAGCTTTGGGAGTTAGGGGTAGGAGTTAAAATCTCCTTTCTTTGAGCAAAAGGGAGGATTTTAACCTCCGACGTCCGGTTTACAAGACCGGCGCTCTGACGCTGAGCTACTAATGCAGGATCATCCGAGGATTTTGTTCTCTGCTCAGCCTGCAAGTGGGAAGAAAATTAGGAATAATGAGAAGTAAAGGACGGACGCTACTTGGCCGATGATAATGAAAGGTTGTTCCGCTGGCATTCCCCCGATTCAGGTAAGGATAGCTACGTCTGCAATTAGGGTTCAGAATAAGAATTGAGAGACTGGTCGGAATGTAAGTGTTCGTTGTTTTGAGGTGTGTAGGAATGGAACTACTATAAGGACAAGGATAGATGCAAGAAGGGCTAGTACTCCTCCTAGTTTGTTTGGAATTGAGCGAAGAATGGCGTAGGCGAATAGGAAGTATCATTCAGGTTTAATGTGGGGAGGGGTGACCATGGGGTTGGCTGGCGTGAAGTTGTCGGGGTCTCCTAGAAGGTTGGGGGAGAAGAGTGCTAAGGAGGCAAGTGCTACTAGTAAGATTGCAAAGCCAAGAAGGTCTTTATAGGAGAAGTATGGGTGGAAGGAGATTTTGTCTGCATTTGAGTTCAGTCCGATTGGGTTGTTTGATCCGGTTTCATGTAGGAACAGGAGGTGAAGGATTGTTATGGCTGCAATGACGAAGGGGAATAGGAAGTGGAAGGCGAAAAATCGGGTGAGGGTGGCATTGTCTACTGAGAAGCCCCCTCAAATTCATTCGACAAGGGTGGTACCTACGTAGGGTACTGCAGATAAAAGGTTAGTAATGACGGTGGCACCTCAGAATGACATTTGTCCTCAAGGGAGTACGTAACCGACGAAGGCGGTTATCATTACTAGGAGTAGAAGTACTACACCAATGTTTCATGTTTCTTTGTAAAGGTAAGAGCCGTAGTAAAGACCTCGGCCGATGTGTGAGTAAATGCAAATGAAGAAGAAGGAAGCGCCGTTGGCGTGGAGGTTTCGGATGAGTCATCCGAAGTTTACATCTCGGCAGATATGAGCTACTGAGGCGAAGGCTGATTCGACATCAGGGGTGTAGTGTATTGCGAGGAACAGGCCTGTAAGAATTTGGGAAATAAGGCAGAGACCAAGTAGTGATCCAAAGTTTCATCATGCAGAAATGTTGGAGGGGGTAGGGAGGTCAACTAGTGCGTCGTTAGCGATTTTTAGTAGTGGGTGAGTTTTTCGGAGGCTTGCCATTAGGGTTCTTGTAGTTGAATTACAACGGTGGTTTTTCAAGCCATTAGTCCTGGTTAAAATCCTGGCAGGAATTATGACTTATATGATGTGTCTGTTATTGTTCGGCTTAGTGTTAGGGCTAGTTGCGGTTGCTTCTAACCCTTCCCCTTACTTTGCTGCCTTAGGTTTAGTTGTTGTGGCGGGGATGGGATGCGGGGTTTTAGTAGGCCATGGCGGTTCCTTTTTGTCTTTAGTTTTGTTTTTAATTTACCTAGGGGGGATGTTAGTTGTGTTTGCTTATTCAGCAGCTTTAGCTGCTGAGCCCTATCCTGAGACTTGGGGAAGCCCGGCTGTTGTTCTTTATATAGTAATTTATGGGGTGGGGGTGATTCTGGCTTGCACGTTTCTTTGAGGGGGTTGATATGAAGTTTCTTGGGTGCCAGCGGACGACATGGAAGAGCTTTCTGTGTTTCGAGGGGACGTGGGAGGGGTTGCATTAATGTATTCAGCAGGAGGGGGTATATTAGTAATTAGTGCATGGGTGCTTCTTCTTACTCTTTTTGTGGTGTTGGAATTAACACGGGGTTTAAGTCGGGGTACGGTTCGTGCAGTTTAGTAAGAGATTACAAGGGTGGCGAGTGTGAGTGTGAGTAGGAATAGGGCTAGGTAAGTTTTGATCATACCTTGTTGGGTGTTGCTTGTCGTGGTAATAAGTGGTAGGTTAGAGGAGGCTAGGGCTTTAGGGCCTGATTTCTCTAATCAGGTTTGGTCAATCATTTGGCTGGCAATAGCTTGGCCTAGCACAAGGTTGAGTTTTGGTGTGAAGCGGTGAATGATGTGTGGGAAAAAGCCTAGTATATTAGAGAAATGGTGGGTTGTTAGCATAGGGGTAGGTTTAAATTGTTTGCTTGTTAGAGATGCCAGTTCTAAGGCAATAACTAGGCCTAGAATAGTTACGGCGAGGGCGGCAAGTTTTAGTAGAGGGGGCATGGATATGACAGGGGTTTTTAGAGGGGTAATATTAGAGGTAATTAGAAGGCCTGCGATGATGCTGCCTCAGGCAAGTCGTTTAATGGGGTTAATTACTGCTGGATTGTTTTCGTTAATGGGAGAGAGTGCGTTGAATCGGGGGTGTCCTATGGACACGAAGAATACAACCCGAAGGCTGTAAATGGCCGTGAATGAGGTGGCGATAAGGGTAAGTGTAAGGGCTCAGGCGTTAAGGTGTGATGTGTTTAGTGCTTCGATGATTGCGTCTTTTGAAAAGAATCCGGCTAGGAAGGGGGTGCCGGTTAGGGCAAGGCTTCCTAGGGTTAGGCATGAGGAGGTAAAGGGGGTGAGGTGGTGCATGCCTCCCATTTTTCCGATATCCTGTTCGTCGTTGAGGCTGTGAATAATAGACCCAGAGCAGAGGAATAGTATAGCTTTGAAGAACGCATGTGTGCAGATGTGGAGGAAAGCCAGTTGGGGTTGGTTGAGGCCAATTGTTACCATCATAAGCCCTAGCTGGCTTGATGTTGAGAATGCAACGATTTTTTTGATATCATTCTGGGTGAGGGCACAAGTGGCAGTGAAGAGGGTCGTTAAGGCTCCTAGGCATAAGCAAAGAGTCAGCGCTGTTTGGTTGTTTTCTATTAAAGGGCTCATTCGGACAAGGAGGAAAATCCCTGCAACAACTATCGTACTAGAATGCAGTAGGGCAGAGACCGGTGTGGGGCCCTCCATGGCAGAGGGAAGTCATGGGTGGAGTCCAAATTGGGCTGATTTACCAGTGGCGGCTACGATCAGTCCGAGGAGTGGTAGAGTTAGGTCGAAATTTTTGGCGGCTGCGAATATTTGTTGTATTTCTCATGAGTTTAGGTTGGTTGCTATTCATGCTATGGCAAGGATAAGGCCGATATCCCCCACTCGGTTATATACAACTGCTTGTAGAGCGGCGGTGTTTGCATCGGCCCGTCCGTATCATCATCCGATGAGGAGGAATGATATAATTCCCACACCTTCTCATCCGATGAAGAGCTGGAATATGTTGTTTGCGGTGACTAGGACGATCATAGCGATAAGGAATACCAGTAGATATTTAAAGAATCGGTTCATGAAGGGGTCTGCGTGTATATATCATGATGCGAACTCCAGGATTGACCATGTTACGTATAATGCAATTGGGGTGAAGATGATTGAGTAGTGGTCAAATTTCAGGCTAATGTTAATATCGAAGGTAAGGGTATTTATTCAGTTTCAGTTAGTGATAATGGCCTCTGCCCCTTCATTTAGGAAGAGGAAGAGGGGTAGGAGGCTGACAAAGAATGCTAACTTAACTGCGGTTTTGACCTGTGTAAGGGCTCAATCAGAGGCCTGGGGGCGGGGTGAGAGGGTTGTGAGGACAGGGTAGGCTAGCAGTGAGAAGATAATGATTAGGCTTGTTGTTATTATTAGAGAGGTGGGGTGCATAGCTGCTACTTGGATTTGCACCAAGAGTTTCTGGTTCCTAAGACCAGCGGATGAGCTGTTATCCTTTAGAAGCTATTCGAGTGAGCCTTGGGGTCCAACCAAGGTCGCGAAAATTAGCAGTTTTCGTTACTGGCGAGTCTCTCTCGGTAAATAAGAGGATTTTAACCTCTGTTTTTAGAGCCACAGTCCAATGTTTTATGTTAAACTATATCTACAGGCGGTTCAACCTCAAATTAGCTCGGGCTTGAGGATAAGGAGGATTAGGGGGAGCAGGTGTAGGGCAATCAGGAGGTGTTCTCGCGTGTGTGAGGGGTCTAGGGCGATGATGTGAGCGGGGAGTGGGCCTCGTTGTGTCATTAAGAACATGTAAAGTGAGTAGCCCGCGGTAATGAGGGTGCCGGCTCCTGTCAATGCTAGGGTTCAGTGGGATCAGTTGAATAGGGAAGTTAGGATTATTAGCTCTCCTATTAGATTGGGGAGAGGGGGTAGTGCCAGGTTAGCAAGGCTGGCGATGAATCATCATGTTGTTATTAGAGGTAGAACTATTTGTAGGCCTCGCGCCAGAACTATTGTTCGGCTGTGGGTTCGTTCGTAGTTAGTGTTCGCTAAGCAGAATAGGGCGGAGGAGGTCAGTCCGTGTGCGATTATAAGAATAAGAGCCCCTGTGAAGCCTCAGGGTGTTTGGATCAGGATGCCCCCTGCTACAAGGCCCATGTGGCTGACTGATGAATAGGCGATTAGGGATTTTAAGTCTGTTTGGCGAAGACAGATTGAGCCAGTTATGATTACGCCTCATAGAGCGAAGATGATGAAGGGGTAACTTAGTTCTTTGGTAAGGGGTTCTAGTATAATTATCATTCGCATTATTCCGTATCCCCCTAGTTTTAGGAGCACAGCTGCAAGGACTATTGAGCCTGCGATGGGAGCTTCTACGTGGGCTTTGGGTAGCCATAGGTGTACACCATACAGTGGTATTTTTACTAGGAAGGCTAGTAAGCAGCCTGCTCATCATAATTTGTCTGCGAAAGAAGTTATTTGTATAGGGGCAGCATATTGAAGTGTTAAGAGAGAGAGTGTTCCTGTGCTGTTTTGGAGCAGGAGGAGGGCAACTAAGAGGGGAAGTGAGCCGGCTAAGGTATAAAATAGGAAGTAGGTTCCTGCGTTCAGGCGTTCTGTCTGGTTTCCTCAGCGGGTAATAATTACCAGCGTAGGAATTAGCGTGGCCTCAAATATGATGTAAAACATAATAATCTCGGTTGCGCTGAAGGCTAGGATAAGGAAGAACTGTAGGGATGTTAATAGGGTGATGTACATTCGTTGACGGTTAACAGGTTCGAGGGCTGTGTGGTTTTGGCTAGCTAGGATCATTAATGGGAGCAGTCAGCAGGTGAGGACTAGAAGAGGCGTTGACAAAGGGTCGGTAGCCATGTATAGGTTAAGGGAGGTTCAGCCTGTTTCTGATAGGCTTTCTAGTCAAGTGAGGCTGGCTAGTGCAATAATCAGGCTGTGGCCTAGGGTTGTAGGTCACAGTCATTTGGCGGGTGTTAATCATGTTGTTGGGACTAGCATCAGTGTTGGGATGAGGATTTTTAGCATTGTAGGAGGTTAAGGCTTTGTAGTCGGTCGCTTCCGTGAGTTCGGGAGGTGGCTACTAGGAGGGCAAGTCCTGCGCTTGCTTCACAGGCTGAGAAAGCCAGTAGAAGCATAGGAGATGCGGAGAAGCTGGTTGAGTCTAGTTGAAGAGTCCAGATTGAGAGAGCAATGAAGAGGGAGAGTATTATAGCCTCCAAGCATAAAAGGGCCGAGAGGAGGTGGGTTCGATGGAATGCCAGGCCTGTAAGGCCCAGCATGAAAGTGGTCGAAAAAGCGAAGTGAACGGGAGTCATTAGGCGATTATGGACTTTAACCACAAGTTCTTGAGCCGAAATCAAGTGTTTTTCTTAGACTAATCACCTATTCAGCTCATTCTAGGCCTCCTTGTAGTCATTCGTAAATCAGGCCAAGTGTTAAGAGAATTAGGACGGTGGCGGCCCAAAGGAAGGTGGCTAGTGGGGAGGGTAGTTGGTCTCCTCAGGGCAGTGGTAGGAGGAGTGCAATTTCTAGATCAAATAGGAGGAAAAGAATGGCAACTAGAAAAAAACGAAGGGAGAAGGGAAGACGGGCGGACCCCAGAGGGTCAAAGCCGCATTCGTAGGGGGAAAGTTTTTCGTGGTCGGGGGTTATTTGTGGTAGTCAGAATGATACTAAGGCCAATACAGCGGAGAGTACAGCGGCGATTGTAATAATTGTTGTGATTAGGCTCATTATCTTTCCTTGGATTTTAACCAAGACCAGGTGATTGGAAGTCACTTATACTAAGTTGATACTAGAAAGATTAAGATCCTCATCAGTAGATGGAGACGTATAGGAATAGTCAGACAACGTCTACGAAGTGTCAGTATCATGCGGCTGCTTCGAACCCGAAGTGGTGGTCAGATGTAAAATGATAACGGATTTGGCGGAGCAAGCATACAGCCAAGAATGTAGAGCCAATAATGACATGGAGTCCGTGGAAGCCTGTGGCTACAAAGAATGTTGAACCATACACTCCATCTGCAATTGTGAAAGGGGCTTCGTAGTATTCCATAGCTTGGAGGAAGGTAAAGTAGAAACCTAGTAGAATTGTTAGTGCTAGGGACTGAATTGCTTCTTTTCGGTTTCCTTCCATGATGCTGTGGTGAGCTCAGGTGACTGTAACACCAGAGGCAAGTAGTACTGCTGTGTTTAGTAGTGGGACTTCGAATGGGTCAAGGGTTGTGAGTCCTGTGGGTGGCCAGCAGCCTCCTAGTTCAGGAGTAGGGGCGAGGCTAGAATGGTAGAAGGCTCAGAAGAATCCTAGGAAGAAGAAAACCTCAGAAGTAATGAAGAGGATTATTCCGTATCGAAGGCCTTTTTGGACAGGAGGTGTATGGTGTCCCTGGTAGGTACCTTCTCGGACAATGTCTCGTCATCATTGGTACATTGTAAGGAGTAGGAGGGCTATTCCTACAGTTATTAGTGTTGTAGAGTGGAAGTGAAATCAGATAGCGAGGCCTGATGTTATTAATAGGGCAGCTACTGCACCTGTTAATGGTCAGGGGCTGGGGTCAACTATGTGGTATGCGTGTGCTTGGTGGGCCATTAGACGTTTTCTTGTAGGTAGAGGCTTAGAAGTAGGACAAATACGTAGGCCTGAATCATTGCTACGGCAACTTCTAGGAGTGTCAGAAGGAATAGGATGGTTGCTGTAAGGATTGCTACGGTTGGCATTAGAGGGAGGAGAACAGTTGCAGCTGTGGCGATTAGCTGAATTAGGAGGTGGCCGGCTGTAAGGTTAGCTGTTAGTCGTACTCCTAGTGCCAGGGGTCGGATGAATAGGCTAATTGTCTCGATGATAATCAGGACAGGAATAAGTAGCGTGGGGGTTCCCTCGGGAAGGAGGTGGCCTAGAGCTTCTGTTGGTTGGTTTCGCATACCAATAATAACGGTTGCTAATCATAGAGGGAACGCGAAGCCCATGTTGAGGGATAGCTGTGTTGTGGGTGTGAAAGTGTAGGGGAGTAGGCCTAGTATGTTTAGAGAGATTAAGAAAAGTATTAAAGAGGTTAGGAGAACAGCTCATTTGTGCCCCGGTAGATTAACGGGCATGAAAAGTTCGTGGGCGAATCGGCCGATAAATCAGTTTTGTAGCGTAAGCAGTCGATTATTTAATCAGCGGGTTGTTGGGGTTGGGAATAGAATTCACGGCAGTGTTAGGGCTAGTGCTATTAAGGGAATACCTAGGAATACGGGGCTCATAAATTGGTCGAAGAAGCTTAGTGTCATGGTCAGTTTCAGGGTTCCCCTTTAGGTTTTTCTGTGCTTTGGGGGGTCGGTTCATTTGGGAAGGAATGGGCTATAACTTTTGGAGGAATAACGATTAGGAAAACTAATCAAGAGAAGACTAGGATGGCAAGCCAGGGTGCGGGGTTGAGTTGGGGCATGCCGCTAGGGGTGGTTGGGAGCCACCAATCTTTAGCTTAAAAGGCTAATGCTGTGCCCGGTTTAGCTTCTTAGCGAGGCGTCTTCAAGTATTAGAGATGATCAGTTTTCAAAGTGCTCTAGTGGGACTGCTTCTACTACGATGGGCATAAAGCTGTGATTAGCCCCGCAGATTTCAGAGCATTGGCCGTAAAAGACCCCTGGTCGGGAGGCGATGAAGGCTGTTTGGTTTAATCGTCCAGGAACTGCGTCCATTTTCACTCCGAGAGATGGGACTGCTCATGAGTGTAGTACGTCGTCGGCAGAAATTAGGATTCGGATAGGGGATTCTACTGGAATAACTATTCGGTGGTCTGCTTCAAGTAGTCGGAATTGACCGGGAGCCAGGTCTTGTGTAGGAATCATGTAGGAGTCAAAGCCTAGGTCTTCGTAGTCTGTGTACTCATAGCTTCAGTATCACTGATGGCCGACAGCTTTAATTGTCAGGTGTGGGTCGTTGATTTCGTCCATAAGGTAAAGAATTCGTAGGGAGGGAAGGGCAATGAGAATAAGGATGATAGCTGGGAGAATTGTTCAAATGATTTCGATTTCTTGGGAATCTAGGATGTATTTGTTAGTGAGTTTGGTTGAGACTATCGCCACAATAATGTAAAGTACCAGCGTGCTGATCAGAAAGACGATTATCAGGGCGTGGTCATGAAAGTGAAGAAGTTCTTCTATGACAGGTGAAGCTGCATCTTGGAATCCTAGCTGGGAGGGATGTGCCATTATTTGTGCAAGATACGCGGGGTTTTAACCCACAACTCTGCCTCGACAAGGCAGTGTAATAGCTAGTTTTACTAGTATCTTATAAAGAAAGTGACAGAGCGGTGATGTGGCTGGCTTGAAACCAACATATGGGGGTTCGACTCCTCCCTTTCTCGTTAGTCTGACTGAACTAGTACGAATGCCGGCTCTTCGAATGTGTGGTAAGGAGGAGGGCAGCCATGCAGTCATTCTACGTTGGTTGCAGTTAGCTCAACTGATATTACTTCACGTTTGGCAGCGAATGCTTCTCAGATGATAAACAGGAACATAATTACTGCTACAAGGGAGATCAGGGATCCAATAGAGGAGATTGTGTTTCAAAGGGTGTAGGCGTCTGGGTAGTCTGAGTACCGTCGAGGCATTCCTGCTAACCCTAGGAAGTGTTGGGGGAAGAATGTTAGGTTAACACCTACGAACATTACCCCAAAGTGGATTTTGGTTCAAGTGCTGTGTAGGGTGTATCCTGTAAATAGTGGGAATCAGTGTACGAAAGCAGCAACAATGGCAAATACAGCACCCATAGACAGAACGTAGTGGAAGTGGGCTACGACGTAGTAGGTGTCATGGAGTACAATGTCTAGAGATGAATTGGCTAGGACAATTCCTGTCAGGCCCCCGACTGTAAAGAGGAAAATGAAGCCGATGGCTCATAGCAGAGGAGTTTCTCATTTAACGGCTCCCCCGTGAAGGGTTGCAAGCCAGCTAAATACTTTTACACCTGTTGGAATTGCGATGATTATTGTTGCGGATGTGAAGTAGGCTCGTGTGTCTACGTCCATTCCTACTGTGAACATGTGATGGGCTCATACAATGAACCCTAGTAGGCCGATGGCCATCATGGCTCACACCATACCCATATAGCCGAAAGGTTCTTTTTTACCGGCGTAGTAGGCAACAATGTGAGAGATCATTCCGAATCCTGGTAGAATTAAAATGTATACTTCTGGGTGGCCGAAGAATCAGAATAGGTGTTGGTAAAGGATTGGATCTCCCCCGCCTGCAGGGTCGAAGAAGGTTGTATTTAAGTTTCGGTCTGTCAGGAGCATTGTAATGCCAGCGGCAAGGACTGGGAGGGATAGCAGAAGAAGAACGGCCGTAATTAGTACAGCTCATACGAATAGAGGGGTTTGATACTGAGAAATAGCGGCAGGCTTCATGTTGATAATTGTCGTAATGAAGTTAATTGCCCCAAGAATTGAGGAAACACCTGCTAGATGGAGGGAGAAAATGGTTAAGTCAACGGATGCTCCGGCATGGGCCAGATTTCCGGCAAGCGGAGGGTAGACTGTTCAACCAGTTCCGGCACCGGCCTCAACTCCTGAAGAAGCTAGGAGTAGAAGGAAAGATGGGGGAAGAAGTCAGAAGCTCATGTTATTTATTCGAGGGAATGCTATGTCTGGAGCTCCGATCATAAGAGGGATGAGTCAGTTTCCAAACCCTCCAATCATAATTGGCATTACTATAAAGAAAATCATTACGAAGGCATGGGCCGTAACGATTACATTGTAGATCTGGTCGTCCCCAAGAAGGGCACCTGGTTGGCTTAGTTCAGCTCGGATGAGCAAGCTTAAGGCCGTGCCAACTATACCAGCTCATGCACCGAATACTAGATAAAGGGTGCCGATGTCTTTATGGTTGGTTGAGAAAAATCAGCGTGTGATTGCCACAGGTAGGATGGCTGAGTAAGCGGTGGATTGTAGCCCCATATACAGAGGTTTGAGCCCTCTTCTTACCAAGCCCTGAGGTGTATTGACATGTAAGATTGCAAATCTTAAGGAGCAGATTAGTCGTCTGCCGGGGCTTTCCCCGCCTTCCTTTTTGAATAGGCGGGGAAAGGTAGACGGATGCTCGCTGGTTTGGGCGCTTAGCTGTTAACTAAGAGTTTGTAGGATCGAGGCCTTCCCGTCTAGTTAAGGCTTTAGCTTAATTAAAGTATCTGTTTTGCATGCAGAAGATGTGGGGTAGTGTCCCGCAAGTCTTATTCAGGGGCTGGGGGATTCTCACCCTCGCTTAGGACTTTGAAGGCCCTTGGACTAATTACTATCCTAAGTCCCTTTAGAGGGTAAGAATTGCTGTGACAGCAGGGGTTAGTGGAAGGAGGGTTAGGGTAGCTACGAGGGATGTGGCTACGGGGAGGGTTGATTGAAGTGATGGAAGGCGTCATGCGGCAGTTCCAGTAAGGCTGTTTGGGGACATAGTCAGAGTTATTGCGTAGGTTAGTCGTAAGTAGAAGTAGAGGCTAAGTAGGGCGCTTAGGGCGGCTAGAGTTGCTACGGGGGCAAGGTCTTGTTTTGATAATTCCTGGAGAATGAGCCATTTTGGTATAAAGCCCGTAAGCGGGGGCAGTCCTCCTAGGGATAGGAGAACTAGTGGGGCGAGGGCTGTTAGGGCAGGGGTTTTTGCTCAGGAGGTAGCAAGGGTATTAATGTTTGTCGCTTTATTTAGTTTAAATACCAAGAAAGTTGAGAATGTCATTACGAAGTAGGTTAAAAGTGTCAGGAGGGTGAGGGAGGGGGAGAATTGGAGGATGAGGATTATTCAGCCGAGGTGGGCGATTGATGAGTAGGCTAGGATTTTTCGCAGTTGTGTCTGATTTAGTCCCCCTCAGCCACCAACAAGGGTTGAGGCAACTCCAAGTGCGATTAGGATAGTGGGGTTCGTTGGGTGGATTTGCAAAATAAGGGCGAATGGGGCAAGTTTTTGTCAAGTGGAAAGAATAAGTCCTGTTGTCAGGTCTAGTCCTTGAAGTACTTCTGGTAGTCATGCGTGGACTGGGGCTAATCCAATTTTTAATGCTAGTGCAAGGATAATCATGGTGGTGGGAACGGGGTGTGTCATTTGTTCGATATTTCATTGTCCTGTAAGCCAGGCATTGGTTGTGCTGGCAAATAGTAGTATAGCAGCTGCGGTGGCTTGGGTAAGGAAATATTTTGTGGTTGCTTCAACTGCCCGTGGGTGGTGGTTTTGTGCTATTAGTGGAATGATGGCTAGGGTATTTATTTCAAGTCCCATTCAAGCTAGGAGTCAGTGCGAGCTTGCAAATGTGATAGTGGTCCCCAGGCCTAGGCCAAATAGGAGGGTGGCTAAGATGTACGGGTTCATTAGTAAAAGAAGGATTTTAACCAACATGTTTGGGGTATGGGCCCAAAAGCTTAATTAGCTGATTTTACTAGGAAGTGGTGTAGTGGAAGCACAAAGAGTTTTGATCTCTTTAGGTAGGGTTCGAACCCCTTCTTTCTAAGGAGTCGGGGGGACTTTAACCCCCATGGTTCACTCTATCAAAGTGGCCCTTAGGCTTCAGGCACGACTCCGGTGTTATAGCTGAGGGGGCAGTCCCGCAAATGCAATAGGGAGGGCTAAGTGTCAGATTACTAGGGCAAGTGTTAGGGGGAGAAAATTTTTTCAGATAAGGTGTATAAGTTGATCGTATCGGAATCGTGGGTAGGAGGCCCGTACTCATAGGAATACTATTGAGAGAAGGGCTGCTTTGATCATTAGGTTGGTGGCGGTTAATTCTGGAATTGTAGGGATGTGAGATGCTCCTAGGAATAGTGTAGCGGAAAGCGTGTTTATGAGTAAGATGTTTGCGTATTCAGCTAGGAAGAAGAGAGCGAAGGGTCCTCCCGCGTACTCAACGTTGAAGCCCGAGACTAGCTCTGATTCTCCTTCGGTGAGATCAAAGGGTGCCCGATTAGTTTCTGCTAAGGTTGAGATGTATCATATCGCTGCCAGTGGCCAGGCAGGAATAATTAATCAGATTGCTTCTTGGGCAACGTTAAAGGTCTGTAATGTAAAACCACCTGTAAAAATAATTGCGTTTAGAAGGATGAGTCCTAGGCTAACTTCGTAAGAAATGGTTTGGGCCACTGCCCGTAGGGCTCCGATCAGGGCGTATTTGGAATTTGATGCTCATCCTGAGCCTAGAATTGAATAGACAGCTAAGCTTGATAGGGCAAGGATGAAGAGGATACCCAGGTTTAGGTCGGTGACAGGGTATGGGAGGGGTATAGGGGCTCAGAGGGTTAGTGCTAGTGTTAAGGCGAGCATTGGGGCTAGCAGAAATAATACGGGAGAGGAGGTGGAAGGTCGGACAGGTTCCTTGATGAATAGTTTTACCCCATCTGCAATTGGTTGGAGAAGGCCATATGGTCCAACAATGTTTGGGCCTTTCCGTAGTTGCATGTAGCCTAGTACTTTTCGTTCAATGAGAGTAAGGAAAGCTACGGCGAGGAGGACGGGTACGATGAAGGCTAGGGGGTTAAGGATATGTGTTATTAGGGCGGTAATCATAGTTGGGAAGAGGACTTGAACCTCTGTGAAAAGGGCTTAGGTCTTTTGCAATAACCGGGCTCTGCCACCCCAACATGCCATTATCTTGGGCGTAATGGGGTATGCCCTTTTGCCTATTTTAGTTGTTTTCAATAGGAGGGGTGAGGCGTGCTTGAAGCATTGGCCTCTTCTTTTCGGTCCTTTCGTACTAGAAAAGAACATATCATAGATAGAAACTGACCTGGATTACTCCGGTCTGAACTCAGATCACGTAGGACTTTAATCGTTGAACAAACGAACCCTTAACAGCGGCTGCACCATTAGGATGTCCTGATCCAACATCGAGGTCGTAAACCCCCTTGTCGATATGGGCTCTAAAAGGGGATTGCGCTGTTATCCCTAGGGTAACTCGGTCCGTTGATCGGCGTTGCCGGATCTTATTGGTCAGAAATTCTGTTTATTAGAGCTGCAGCTCTTGGTTGTAGGAGGTAGTACTCCCATTCCACGTGGGGGTTCTTTATTTCCCCGCGGTCGCCCCAACCAAAGACATGGGGGCATTGTTCATTTGGTTTAGTCCTTTGTTTAGGGGTGTTTAACATGATATGCCTTGGTGTCTAAAGCTCCATAGGGTCTTCTCGTCTTATGGATATATCCCCGCTTCTGCACGGGGAGATCAATTTCACTGACTTGAAAAAGGAGACAGTTAAGCCCTCGTAATGCCATTCATACAGGTCTCCATTTAAAAGACAAGTGATTGCGCTACCTTCGCACGGTTAAAATACCGCGGCCGTTAAACATATAGTCACAGGGCAGGCTGGACCTCTTATTCTTTGATTTTGCAAGAGGCGATGTTTTTGGTAAACAGGCGAGGCTTGATGTGTTTGCCGAGTTCCTTCTTTTTCTTTTAGTCTTTCCTTAGGGGCACACCAGTGTGGGGTTAACGGTTGTTTATTGGATGATTTTCTGGTTGCTTACTTGTTGTTCATTACCCTCTTTGTTTGGGGCCGTTAAGTTTCGGTGGGGGTTCGTTCCGATTTACACGTGTGCAAGGAGAGAGACGGGGCTCTCTTGTTACTCATATTAGCATGTGCACTCTCATGTTTGCATGAGATGGCCTGATAATATTAGGGGGTTAGGATATGGTTATCTAAATATGTGGGGAGGTGTAATGCTTGAGCTTTAACGCTTTCTATTAGGGTGGCTGCTTTTAGGCCCACCTGGGCATTATTACCTTGGGTAAATATGATCTTTACCCTCCTGGGAAAGTTGTATCTTGTCTCAAAGGGGCTGTACCCCCTTTGATTAACTCTCTAGACTTCTTTTGAGTATCGGTAGGGGTAAGACCATGGCGAATGGAGAAGTCTGGAGGCTGAACTCCTATCCAATTCTCAGGCAACCAGCTATAACTAGGTTCGGTAGGTCTGTCACCTCTACTCAAAGCTCTTCCCACTCTTTTGCCACAGAGACGGGTTTGCCCTATTGATAGGCTGTCTTGGAGTAGCTCACCTAGTTTCGGGGGCCCAAACTAAAGTTCTCTTTGCTTGGGTATTACTGGCTAAATCATGATGCAAAAGGTACGAGGTAGAATCTCTGCTTTTCTAAGCTTTACTGGGTTATTTCATTTCTCTTTCAGCGTTCCCTTGCGGTACTTTCTCTATCGCTCCAATAGTTCCTTTTCTGTCGCCCATACTAAGGGGGAAAAATGGTTTGTTTTTAGGAGGAGTTTGTGTATTTGGGGTTATTTATATTGAGTTGTTGTTTTTGTTAAGGTGGGCTAGCTGGTCGGCATCAGGGTAATCCGATTTGCACGGATGACTTTTCAGTGTAAGGGAAATGCTATGCTATTTTAGCTATACTCTGATTTTTCCAAGTGCACCTTCCGGTACACTTACCATGTTACGACTTGCCTCCCCTTCGCAATTGGGGCGTTTTATATATGTGTAGTGATAAGCTTGGGGAGAGTGACGGGCGGTGTGTACGCACTTCAGAGCCGATTTCAGCGGAACACTCTATTTTCCACTTACTGCTAAATCCTCCTTCAGATGAACGTTTTCAGTGCATCGTTCGTATTCGCTAATAGTAGCGAATGTAGCCCATTTCTTCCCCTCTCATGCGCTACACCTCGACCTGACGTTTTGGGCGGTGCCAATTTTGCTTACTATTAGACCTTCACAGGGTAAGCTGACGACGGCGGTATATAGGCGGGAAAAACAAGGGAGGGTGAGGTTGAACGGGGGTCATCGGTTATAGAACAGGCTCCTCTAGGGGGATCTAAAGTACCGCCAAGTCCTTTGGGTTTCAAGCTGATGCTCGTAGTACCCAGGCGGATAGAGGGTGTAGAATTCTATCAATGTTTACGGCTAGGCATAGTGGGGTATCTAATCCCAGTTTGTGTCATAGCTTTCGTGGGGTCAGGGGTCATAAAGCCACTTTCGTGGTGGGGCTTCGTGCCTTCGGATGCGTATAACTGCCCTGAAGGTGTTCGGCTTTAGTTTTAGTTTACCTTAACCACGCTTTACGCCGGTGTCTGTCAACTTGGGCCTCTCGTATAACCGCGGTGGCTGGCACGAGTTTTACCGGCCCTCTTAGCTTTAACTAAGTCAAGTTTGCACTTATAGCTTAAGGTTTATCACTGCTGAGTTCCCTTGAGGGTGTGGCTAAGCAAGGCGTCATGGGCTTTATAGTTGTGTGCCTGATACCGGCTCCTTGTTTTCGAGCGGAAAACTGTGGGGCATTCTCACAGGGTCGCGGATACTTGCATGTGTAAGTCTAGCTAAAGTTGACAGTAAAGTCAGGACCAAGCCTTTGTGCCTGCGGGGCTTTCTAGGGCCCATCTTAACATCTTCAGTGTTATGCTTTAGTTAAGCTACGCTAGCGTGCGTAATATTTACAATAATGTAAATAGATACGTTTTGGGCCATAAAATACCCCACTCGAGATTTTCCTGTTTACGGGGGGTTTACAGGAGTGTTTGTTATGTCACGAGTTTTGGGGGGTAGGGGGGTTTAACGCGCGAAAGCCGAGGGGGGGCATCTTAGATATTCTAGGAGTAAAATTATCATTATGCTCTTGATATCCTTAGATGTGGTTCTTTGTTCAAAGGATAAACACCATGGATACTATTTACCTTCAAGCAAGGAAATGTTCAACCTTGTATACCATTACCGTGTGCACTCTGAAATGTCAGATGAAAGGAGAAAGAGAAGAGAGAACCAAATGGCCCTGTGGAGAGAATGCTCGGCATGGTGGGTAACGAGTATTATGTACTCCACCATTAACTTATGCAAGCGTCAAGGAAAGAGTGGGGAATATTATCAAGCAATGGCCCTGAAGTAGGAACCAAATGCCAGGAATAATTCACTAAGTGAAACCCCCACAATTATTGTCCCTCACCTTCAATAACCGTGTGCATTAAGAAATGGACTGGATGGTGGTCTCTTACTACATTAAGCTTTTGAGTGTTATGAGATGTTGAGTACTTGGTATATCTTCGGAATGTGTGGAGTTTCGTGGTCGGTCTTAAATCTCGCTTAATCCTTTGAGTTCTCGTTTGTACTTTAATTCTTTCTTATGGTTTATGTAACCCTTAGATTTTATGGTGCTGTATTAATGGTTTAATACTATATAATGGTTGTAATACATATATTGCCTTAAAATACTATTATGTAATGGTTAATATATATGTATGGTGTAAATACATATATGTCCTTGCGAAGACATACTTGGATACGTG